AATTACTAAATATGGTACTATAGGGATGCATTCAATGGTTAAAAAAGAGGATTTGATTGAGTATCGAGGAATCAAAGAATTTAAGCAAAAATACCAAAAAATAGATCGATTTTTTTTCATTCCCGAAGAAGTACATATTTTACCTGAATCTTCTTCGATAATGGTACGGAACAATAGTTTGATTGGAGTAGATACACGAATTACTTTAAATATAAGAAGCCGAGTGGGCGGATTAGTCCGAGTGGAGAGAAAAAAAAAAAGGATTGAACTTAAAATCTTTTCGGGAGATATCCATTTTCCTGGAGAAACGGATAAGATATCCCGACACAGTGGCATCTTGATACCACCAGGAACAGGAAAAACAAATTCTAAGGAATCAAAAAAATTGAAAAATTGGATCTATGTCCAAAGGATCACATCTACTAAGAAAAAGTATTTTGTTTTAGTTCGACCCGTAGTGACATATGAAATATTGGACGGTATAAATTTAGCAACACTCTTCCCCCCGGATTTGTTCCAAGAAAAGGATAAGATGCAACTTCGAGTTGTCAATTATATTGTTTACGGAAATGGAAAACCAATTAGGGGAATTTCTGACACAAGTATTCAATTAGTTCGAACTTGTTTAATTTTGAATTGGGACGAAGACGAAAAAAGTTCTTCGATGCAAGAGGCCCATGCTTCCTTTGTTGAAGTAAATACAAATGGTCTGATTCGAGATTTTCTAAGAATCGACTTAGTGAAATCCCATATTTTGTATCTCAGAAAAAGGAATGATCCGTCAGGCTCAGGATTGATCTTTGATAATGTGTCAGATCACACCCATATCAATCCTTTTTATTCCATTTATTCCAAGACAAAGATTCAACAATTACCTACCCCCAATCACGGAACTATTCGCACTTTGTTAAATAACAATAAGGAATGCCCATCTTTGATAATTTTGTCATCATCTAATTGTTTTCAAATGGGTTCATTCAATGATCCAAAATATCACAATGTGATAAAAGGATCAATTAAAAAAGATCCTATAATTCAAATTAGGAATTCGATCGGTCCTTTAGGAACAGTCCTTCAAATTGTGAATTTTTATTCATTTTACGATTTAATAACTCATAATCAGGTTTTAGTAACTAAATATTTGCAACTTGAAAATTTAAAACAGACCTTTCAAGTAATTAAATATTATTTAATGGATGAAAATGGGAGGATTTATAATCCCGATCCATGCAGTAACATCGTTTTGAATTCATTCAATTTGAATTGGTATTTTCTCCCTCACAATAATTGTGATAATTATTGTGAAGAAACATCTACAATAATCAGTCTTGGACAGTTTATTTGTGAAAATGTATGTATAGCCAAAAATGGACCACACCTAAAATCGGGTCAAGTTTTGATTGTTCAACTTGACTCTGTAGTAATAAGATCCGCTAAGCCTTATTTAGCCACTCCAGGAGCAACTGTTCATGGCCATTATGGAGAAATACTTTACGAAGGAGATACATTAGTTACATTTATATATGAAAAATCGAGATCCGGCGATATAACGCAGGGTCTTCCAAAAGTGGAACAAGTGTTAGAAGTGCGTTCAATTGATTCAATATCAATGAATCTAGAAAAAAGAGTTGAGGGTTGGAACGAGCATATAACAAGAATTCTTGGAATTCCTTGGGGATTCTTGATTGGTGCTGAGCTAACTATAGTGCAAAGTCGTATATCTTTGGTTAATAAAATCCAAAAGGTTTATCGATCCCAGGGGGTGCAAATTCATAATAGGCACATAGAAATTATTGTGCGCCAAATAACATCAAAAGTCTTAGTTTCAGAGGACGGAATGTCTAATGTTTTTTTACCTGGAGAACTAATTGGATTGTTGCGAGCGGAACGAACAGGACGCGCTTTAGAAGAATCGATCTGTTACAGGGCCAGCCTATTGGGAATAACAAGAACATCTTTGAATACTCAAAGTTTCATATCTGAAGCGAGTTTTCAAGAAACTGCTCGAGTTTTAGCTAAAGCTGCTCTCCGGGGTCGGATCGATTGGTTGAAAGGCCTAAAAGAGAACGTTGTTATAGGAGGGATGATACCCGTTGGTACCGGATTCAAAGGATTAGTCCACCGTTCAAGACAACATAAGAATATTCCTTTGGAAATCAAAAATAAGAATTTTTTCGAGGGTGAAATCAGAGATATTTTGTTACACCACAGAGAATTATTTGATTCTTGCATTTCAAAGAATTTCCATGATACACCAGAACAATCATTTAGAGGATTTAATAATTCCTAAAAGTGGATTCATCCTTTTTTAATAAAAAAACTCTCTAGATCATTTGATGTTGTCCTGAAAATAAAGATAATAACGAATAGAGGGTAGCGATTTGGATCGTATATCAACAGACAGGCACGGCCAATCTCCGGTAGAAGAAAAGGTTCCATCGGAACAATTATTTAGTTCAGGGCACCTCATCGCTTTTTTTGAAAAAAAAAAAGAGGAAAT